TTGTGAGGTATGGAAGGAGATCAAATTCGAATTCAAAGCAGTGGATACCTTGTAATCCAGTAATTCCCGCTCGTTCCCCTAATTGCAATTAAACTCGGCCCAATCTTTTACTAAAAGGATTGAGCCGAATAAAGAATGAAGATCCTATCTATTTGCATATATCTTGCATATATCAGTACATACCTTACCTATTTATATATATACAAGATCTAAATACACGATAAGATCTAAGACTAAACAACTCAATGCTTCTATTGTTGGATCCATAATTAATCCTATGGATCCTTAGGATTGGTGGATCATTTTATATCCCGTAGTTTCGGACCATAGATCAAGCCAAGGGTCACAACTCCTTCTACCCATCCTGTATATTGTCCCTTTCATTCCGTGTTGCAATAGGCACTTAATATTCTATTATACAAGATTCTACGAAAATGAATTCTTCATAGGAGGGAGCAAATATTTATCTTTTCGATGAGAATTTGTACATGACATGGGAGAAACCCCTCGTTAATTGAAGAAAAGGTTCCATCATATATAGTGAATTGATACCCCGGATTCCCAGAATCATTTCTTTCAATGCTAACTCGTTATTAGTTAATGATCCTAGTAATTGGATCTATATGCTTATTCCGATAGGAAATGAAATAGTAAAATGATTATTCATCGAATGACTATTCATCTATTGTATTTTCAAATAGGGGGCAGGAAGGCTCTATGGAAAAATGGTGGTTCAATTCGATATTGTCTAACGAGGAGTTAGAACACAGGTGTGGGCTAAGTAAATCAATGGACAGTCTTGGCTGTCCTATTGGAAATACCAGTGGAAGTGAAGACCCCATTCTAAATGATACGCATAAAAACATTCCTAGTTGGAGCGATAGTGGCAGTTATAGTTGCAGTAATGTTGATCATTTTTTAGGTGTCAGGGACATTTGGAGTTTCATCTCTGATGAAACTTTTTTAGTTAGGGATAGTAATGGTAACAGTTATTCCGTATATTTTGATATTGAAAATCAGATTTTTGAGATTGACAATGATAGTTCTTTTCTGAGTGAACTAGAAAGTTCTTTTTCTAGTTATCTCAATAATGGGTCTAAGAGTGACAATCGCTACTATGATTGTGACATGTATGATACTAAATATAGTTGGAATAATCACATTAATAGTTGCATTGATAGTTATCTTCGTTCTGAAATCCGTATTGATAGTTACATTTATAGTTATATTTGTAGTGGTGAAAGTATAAGTGGTAGTGATAGTGGGAATTCTAATATAAGAACTGGCGGTAATGACAGTGATATAGGAGAAGGATCGAATGATTTCGATATAAATCAAAAATACAGACATTTATGGGTTCAATGCGAAAATTGTTATGGATTAAATTATAAGAAATTTTTTAAGTCAAAAATGAATATTTGTGAACAATGTGGATATCATTTGAAAATGAGTAGTTCAGATAGAATCGAACTTTCGATTGATCCGGACACTTGGGATCCTATGGATGAAGACATGGTCTCTATCGACCCCATTGAATTTCACTCGGAAGAGGAGCCTTATAGAGATCGTATCGATTCGTATCAAAGAAAGACAGGTTTAACTGAGGCTGTTCAAACAGGCATAGGTCAACTAAACGGTATTCCCATAGCAATGGGGGTTATGGATTTTGAGTTCATGGGAGGTAGTATGGGATCCGTAGTAGGCGAGAAAATCACCCGTTTGATCGAGTATGCTACTAATAGATCTTTACCTGTTATTATGGTGTGTGCTTCTGGAGGAGCACGCATGCAAGAGGGAAGTTTGAGCTTGATGCAAATGGCTAAAATATCTTCCGCTTTATATGATTATCAATCAAATAAAAAGTTATTCTATGTATCAATCCTTACATCTCCTACAACCGGTGGAGTGACAGCCAGTTTTGGTATGTTGGGAGATATCATTATTGCTGAACCCAATGCCTACATTGCATTTGCGGGTAAAAGAGTAATTGAACAAACATTGAATAAGACAGTACCCGAGGGTTCACAAGCGGCTGAATATTCATTCCATAAGGGCTTATTTGATCCAATCGTACCACGTAACCCTTTAAAAGGTGTTCTGAGTGAGTTATTTCAGCTACACGGTTTCTTTCCCTTGACTCAAAATTAAAGTAGAGCACTAGTACTAGGCTCAGTTATTTGTAGCGAACTTTAGTTCATCGCAATCAAAGTCCAAATAAGAAGAATGGGGTTTTCTTTGGTGACATAAGTTCTATAGTCAGAATCAGAAGTTTCGGATAATTACTTTTTTGATTTTTATTTTCTCCAGATTTTTTATCCTACCCCTATTGATGATTAGAAATCAGGAACCCTCTATAAAATAAAGAGGAGAAAAGAGTGAATTCTTCTTTCTGCGGAATAGAATTGGGAAAATGAAAAGAATTTCATGTTATGTTCCCTTCCTTCTTACGTATTAATATATAGAATAATGAAAATCTATAATAGAAATGTTGCATATTTCTATATCTATATCTCCCGAGAACCCCCCTTTTTTTTACTATGAATCCCTGTTGGATCGTATTCTAACGAATCCTTAGGGAACTCGTAAGAAACTCTTTATTATAAGATAAGGACGGGAGAACAAGAATAAAAAAGCGGATTATCATACATATATTTTGTGTAGAAAGATGAATAGGTACACTTATTTAGTTCTACATTCCTTGCACTTATTATATACTTATAATAAATATACTTATCATAAGATATATTTCTAACAAGTACAAATTTATAATAAGTACAAATATTAAATCGAGGCACCTATTCTATGACAGATTTCAATTTACCCTCTATTTTTGTGCCTTTAGTGGGCCTAGTATTTCCGGCAATTGCAATGGCTTCTTTATCTCTTCATGTTCAAAAAAACAAGATTGTTTAGATCCGATGGGATCAAATCTCATCAATTTATTTTAACACTTGGACTTGGATCATAATACAGATATCTTTTAGTGGAATAGGGTACGGTACGACATGTGACTCCCTCCGAGCACAAATAAAAAAGCTGTTATTGTTATGCATGCAGATCCATGATATATGGATAAATGCATGTATATTGTATGTGGGTATAGCTGTTTTTGTTTTCAAATAGATCAGCGAATATCTGAAATAGAAAGTCAATGTATCTATATGTATGTAGATATACATAGTGGGATCATATGAAGGGGATGTTATTATTTTATATCTAACCAATTCGATGAATTACTCCTAATGGTTTACATCATAATAGTGCTAGTTGATGAGAGTTACTTCGGGATCAAAACAAAAAAAAGTAAAGTCAAATTCATTTGGCTTATTCTATTCTCTCAATTCCAATAGAATGCAACTGGATCGAGTATGAACTGGCAATCCGAACGTATATGGATAGAACTTATAACGGGGTCTCGAAAAACAAGTAATTTCTGCTGGGCCTGTATCCTTTTTTTAGGTTCACTAGGATTCTTATTGGTTGGAACTTCCAGTTATCTTGGTAGGAATCTGATATCCGTATTTCCCTCTCAGGAAATCCTTTTTTTTCCCCAAGGAATCGTGATGTCTTTCTACGGGATCGCTGGTCTGTTCATTAGTTCCTATTTGTGGTGCACAATCTCGTGGAATGTAGGTAGTGGTTATGATCTTTTTGATAGAAAAGAAGGAATAGTGTGTATTTTTCGTTGGGGATTTCCTGGAATAAATCGTCGCATCTTCCTTCGATTCCTTATGAGAGATATCCAGTCAATCAGAATGGAAGTTAAAGAGGGTCTTTATCCTCGTCGTGTCCTTTATATGGAAATCAGAGGCCAGGGAGCCATTCCCTTGACTCGTACCGATGAGAATTTTACTCCACGAGAAATTGAACAAAAAGCTGCTGAATCGGCCTATTTCTTGCGCGTACCAATTGAAGTATTTTGAAATGAACTGAAGAATGAATGCTTTCTCCGCATGAGGGAAGGAACTCAGAAATCCCCTTTTTAATATAACTGAAGTTTCTTCGGAACGTTTATTCGAGCAAAACATGTTCGATTCTATTTCCCCCGTTCCGTTGGTAATACCGTTGTGTTGTGGCCCATAGAATAAAGCAGGCGGACGAATACGGAACAACCATAATAAGAAGCTATTTTTATCCACCAAAACTCTTTTTTTTACATATGGAACTAAACTCAATTCTTTCATACTAGTAACAAATCTAATAAGTATGTATTCATCACACATATCAGAACATTTCGGAATACAGTACAGAATTCATCTTTTTAGGACCAATATTTTGAATTGATACGTTAGATACAGATGGATCGTATCTCGTAAATTATCTCTCTTTCGTCAATCGATGTTTCTTTTTTTTATCCTTTCTTTTGCTCCTTGATGACCAAACGATTGGATCTCTCATAACTATTCAATTTCTCTCTTGTTTTGCCACCCATTTCGGATTTCATCATCAATATTCTTCAGAAATATCCCCTCAATTATTCCTGGGCTGTGGGTAGCCAGTGAAACATTTCGAAATAATTGATTGATCCAGGGGGAGTTCTTTCGTCTCGAAATCCGAATAATATTCATTACTTCAAGTGGTTTTTCGGGCATTCATCGAAAGGAACAAATGAAGATACAATTGGTTCGAATTTGACCAATTGAGATATCTGGGAACTTGATTATTTCTTCATTCGAAACGGACCTTTATTCTATTTCTATATTCTTTCTAGATCCAAGGACTAAACAATTCAAAAAAAAAGAAGGAATAGATCCGATCCATAGGTTCCATACCTTGTTATAGAACTCATGCTTCATAGAAATATCGGATCAGATAGAGTCGGCGAATGAAGCAGTTTCATTAACAATTTACAGAACAGATTAAAAGTGCCAAAAAAGAAAGCATTGACTCCCCTCCCATATCTTGCATCTATAGTCTTTTTGCCCTGGTGGATCTCTCTCTCATTTAATAAAAGTCTGGAACCTTTAGTTACTAATTGGTGGAATACAAGGCAATCCGAAACTTTTTTGAATGATATTCAAGAGAAGAACGTTCTAGAAAGATTCATAGAATTAGAACAACTATTCCTGTTGGACGAAATGATAAAGGAGTACCCGGAGACACAGATACAAAAGCTTCGTATAGGAATCCACAAAGAAACAATACAATTGGTCAAAATGCACAATGAAGATCATATCCATATAATTTTGCATTTCTCGACAAATATAATCTGTTTTGCTATTCTAAGTGGTTATTCTATTCTGGGTAATGAAGAACTTGTCATTCTTAATTCTTGGGTTCAGGAATTCCTCTATAACTTAAGCGACACAATAAAAGCTTTTTCTATTCTTTTATTAACTGATTTATGTATCGGATTCCACTCGCCCCATGGTTGGGAACTAATGATTGGTTCGGTCTACAAAGATTTTGGATTTGCTCATAACAATCAAATTATATCTGGTCTTGTTTCCACTTTTCCAGTCATTCTAGATACAATTTTGAAATATTGGATCTTCCATTATTTAAATCGTGTATCTCCTTCACTTGTAGTGGTTTATCATTCAATGAATGAATGACGAACTCATTTGATCTGCCGATATCAATCAAATCCGAATGTTACTTCGTACATAAACAAACCATTTTTAATCTGACTCACTCTTTATACTTCTACCCGTCTAAGGGATTCCCCCTCCAGTACAATGGCAGAATCGTGGATAGGGAACTATACTAGCTACCTACCTAATTTATTGTAGAAATTTCCGGGATCAATAATTGGACCATGCAAAATAGAAATACCTTTTCTTGGGTAAAGGAACAGATGACTCGATTCATTTCCGTATCGATCATGATATATGTCATAACTCGGACATCTATTTCAAATGCATATCCCATTTTTGCGCAGCGGGGTTATGAAAATCCACGAGAAGCAACTGGGCGTATTGTATGCGCCAATTGCCATTTAGCTAATAAGCCCGTGGATATTGAGGTTCCACAAGCTGTGCTTCCTGATACTGTATTTGAAGCAGTTGTTAGAATCCCTTATGATATGCAACTGAAACAGGTTCTTGCTAATGGGAAAAAGGGGGCTTTGAATGTGGGGGCTGTTCTTATTTTACCCGAGGGATTCGAATTAGCTCCCCCCGATCGTATTTCTCCCGAGATGAAAGAAAAGATAGGCAATCTGTCTTTTCAGAGTTATCGCCCCACTAAAAGAAATATTCTTGTGGTAGGTCCTGTTCCTGGTCAGAAATATAGTGAAATCGTCTTTCCCATTCTTTCCCCGGACCCTGATACTAAGAAAGACGTTCACTTCTTAAAGTATCCCATATATGTAGGTGGGAACAGGGGAAGAGGTCAGATTTATCCCGATGGGAACAAGAGTAACAATACAGTCTATAATGCTACAGCAGCAGGTATAGTAAGCAGAATAGTACGTAAAGAAAAAGGGGGGTATGAAATAACCATAGCTGACGCATCGGATGGACACCAAGTGGTTGATATTATACCTCCAGGACCAGAACTTCTTGTTTCAGAGGGTGAATCTATCAAGCTTGATCAACCATTAACGAGTAATCCCAATGTGGGTGGATTTGGTCAGGGAGATGCAGAAATAGTACTTCAAGATCCATTACGTGTCCAAGGTTTGTTGTTCTTCTTGGCATCTGTTATTCTGGCACAAATCTTTTTGGTTCTAAAAAAGAAACAGTTTGAGAAGGTTCAATTGTCCGAAATGAATTTCTAGATCCACGGATTCATCAAGCTGGTAAAAAGAGCCGAATTGTTGTGATCGATGCAATTATGTATGATTCAAAAAAATCATGGAAAATGTTTTGCTTGCTTTGTTTATACTGTTTTTCTGCGAGATGCCGGAAATTGCTTGTATCCCATTCCTAGCAATAGTATGTATATTGTGAAGAAGACTACTTGATCCCCCCTTCTTTTTTTCAATCAAAATGGGAGTGTTGTGACTATGCTAGGCCTCCCATTGGCAGATTGTAAATGCCATGTAATGCATCAATAGTTTTTTTGTACCTAATAGAATCGAATTCTAATAGATAATAGGCATAAGTAGGAGGGGAATACACGCGGATAAATGAAAGGAACAAATGATTCTAGGAGGGATTACTCGTCTTCCTAATCTTCCACACAAGAAAAGGGTGGAAAATTCCTTTTCTTGTGTGGAAATAATAATGATTATTGATCCTGTTCGTCAAAGATTACTATTTATTTGATTTTCCAGTTCTATCGGAACTCGTTTGTTTCGATTCATAAGAAGTAGTGGACAAACAAAAAAAGGGGTGGGAGTAACTTACTGAGCAAATAAAACTTCTTCAATGAACTTATAAAAAAAAATGAACTTATAAAAAAAAGTAAAAATAAAAAAGAAAATTTTAACTGTGATGAGATAATCAATAAGGATTGGGATATGCGCAAAAATCCAAGATTTCATCTTTTCGCCCGGAGCATTAAGAGTCTTTTTTTTGCTTGAAATTTTCTTTTTTATTTTTCTAGAGTAAGATT